GTGGAGGAACCACACCGATCCATCTCGAACTTGGTGGTGAAACTCTGCCGCGGTAACAATACTGCAGGGGGGGCCCTGCGGAAAAATAGCTCGACGCCAGGATGAAGAAAAAGGATGGAATGCCCTTCATCATGGGGTTCATCTCTATCCGGAACTTCATATAGAACATCCTTTCACTCCTTTCTCAGTAAGAGAAAGGGGGCCAATGAGTGGGGGTAATCTTGGGTTGGGCTTACGCGTCTTTACCAACCTCCAGAAAAAGGATAGATAGATGGAGGGAAGAAGAAGTTGGTTCTAGTCCAGTCTATTTCGTAGAAGTGAATCCTGAAACGGATCCAGTAGGGTCGGGGCCTGTAGCTCAGGGGATTAGAGCACGTGGCTACGAACCACGGTGTCGGGGGTTCGAATCCCTCCTCGCCCGCAATCAATCATCCCCAGATGAAATTTTCCCTCTATCTATCTTGGGGTTCTGTATTTTGTATCGGGAGGAGTCGGCATGTAATTTCGGGAGCTACGCTGAAGATAAGATATCTCTCGAAGAGATAAGAGCATCTTTTTCATTTCTTGCTCGATCAATATTTGATCATCATAAAGATTTAGGTGGAAACTCCAAGTATCTGGTTAGATATCCCTAACCAGATACTTGGGTTATGAATGGGATTCGAGTCCCATTCGAAGGATTTGAAGTCCTCTGGGAACAAAGGAAGGGTGGGATTTTGAGTCCCACCCCCCCCCCGGGTGTTTGATGAGACACCATGCAACCAACTACTAATCTTTTTGGTTCACTTCATCGAAATTCAAATTTTTGAGAGGAATCACGTTCATATCTCAGTCGTACTTTTTTGTTTCTGCTTTACTTTCTATCTATCTTACGTATCTGTGATACTATTCCTTCAGTTTCGGGTATCGCCCCAAAACTTTCGGATGTTAGGATTTGCCGTCCCAGCCTTGGTTCGGGAAGACGAAGAAGAGAAGGTGGGACTTACTGCCTCACATATCTCTGAGGTAGGACCCACCCATCTCTCGAGTCGGAGAGACATTTCCAGTGCTACCTCACTCGAGAAAACAAGCATGGAAGTTGACCAAGGGAAAGTTGTGGGTTCCATTGGTGAGAAGCGAGAAGTCGGGAGACTTCTCCCAGAGAAGCGAGACCTATGGACGTCTCGCGTAGGATTCGAACCTCCGTACTACGCGGTACTCTATTTTGAGTCTAGTATGTCTACCCCTCCTTTGAGGCAGGGAAACGCGGCGGAGTTACGCTCACCAATCCTACCCTATTGTAGGAGTATATCTATATGCCTGTCAACTGCTGAACCGAATTTTTACTCCCTTATCACCAAATTGACTAATTCGGGACTCCACCCAGGTCAGGTTTAGACGAGGCACCTGGACCTTCTTCATCACTCATTGCTTTTTCATGAAGTGGTAAGGTTCCACTTCATACTGACGACGGTCGAGGGTTCGAATCTATTTTCGCCCGCAATCAACCATCCCTTTAGGGATGGTTGATCCCCTCTCCCTACAGAGAATCTCCTTTTTTCGCGACCTGACAAGCCCACGCCTGCCTCGTAAGCAAATCTTTTTTCTTTTTTTCAGTATCAATAAAATAATACATAAAATAAGACCATATGAAGATGCGGAAGAGATAGGCATTCCCTTTCCGCCTAAATACTTGCCTAACTACTTGGATGTAGCAGCATGGGTTGTTACTGCCCAACCCCAGCTGCGCATCGCGCGGAAATACTTATATCTCCTCCGGAGTAGACGGGTGATCATTTTCCTAGCAAGTGATTCCGGGTGCGAGAAGACAAATACAAGCTAGATAGGAAAATGTCAGGATCAATTACCGAAGAAGATATAACTATTTCGTAAGTTGCAGAGACAGACTAGTTGGGACAGCAGAACTGGCTTCTAATAAAAATCATTCGAAACAAGGGAGTTCGCGTCACAAGAAGAGAAGTGAATCTAGAATAAAGTATTCCGTGTGATCCCGATAATGGGATCTATTAATATACCCGATAGGATTGATGCTAGTGCACGAATGATCATAGCTATTTCAATAGAACTTTTTGAAATTGATGGAGAAACTAATGAATTTTGTATAGAAGTTGTGGGTGCATCGCCACTCCCATTCTTCCCAGTGAACATCAATTTAATTATTTTGAGATAATAGTAGATGGAAATTACACTTGTGACGAGCGCTACCAGAACTGATGGGTACGAACCAGCTTTCCATCCATGCCAAAAGAGATAGAGTTTACCAAAAAAACCGGATGGTGGAGGGATACCCCCTAGGGATGGTGGACGTAAAACCGGAGAGAATGTTAGAACAGGATCCTTCATGTATAATCCCGCGTAATCCCTAATATTATCAGTTCCGGTTCGTAAACTGAATGAGGTGATACGAGCAAAAGTTCCCAGATTCATGAGTATATAAATAAACGTATAAGTTATCATACTTGCGTAACCGTTCTCCGGGTCTGCAGCAAGTACTCCAATCAGAATATATCCAATTTGGCTTATAGAGGGATAAGCTAGCATACGTTTCATACTTATTTGAGTAATGGCAATTAGATTTCCTAATATCATGCTAGAAGTAGCTAATAATCCTACCACGATATGCCACTCATTAGATAAATATGGAAAAGTTAGACCGAAGAGTCGCGTAAATAAAGCTGGAGCTGCTACTTTAGAGGTAACGGAGAAAAAAGCAACGACTGGTATAGGAGAGTCAGAGTCGAAAAGAGGATTTCCGATCTTTCCGCTCATTCAGAACCGTGCATGAAATTCTTACTTCACACGGCTCCCGGTTCATAAGAGATTCATAACTGATTTTGCTCCAGAACCTTCCTCGTGTATGTCTCAAACCCATTATTCTTTGAATAATTCATAATCATTCAATATGGGGATTAATTGTTAACTTCTCGAGGAATCCCTCATCATTTGTTTGGATTACCCACCAGGAGAGGAGTTTCGTCTCGAATTCTTTCTTGCTTGTTTACCCTTCCTCATTTTTCAACGGAATCCTTTCAACAACTAGAACTACTTGTTGAGTTGGTAGGCACACGTCGGGCGGGAGAGACAAATTGCGACTTTTTTCGTTCCTAGCAAAGTAAGCGCACATATTCTTCAATTTAATAATATCTTGGGGTGATTTATCAACTTGGAGGAATTTGTCAGTAGCTTTTGAAGGATCAAGCCTATTCACTTTCCATCAAATTGTGAAAAATTACACAGAGATAAATTGGATTTATAGCCAAATCCGCATAAACTACCAATCTTTCTCTTTCTTCTTCTTTCTCATTTCGAAAATATACCCATAATAGAAGAGAGAATGGAAATAGATAGTTGGATCTATGATAGAAAAGGGGGTCTACCAAATATCGCCATTTACCTCTGTTTCACTCGTATGTTATTAGTTGAACAATGCATGAATCTTATTATACGGCAAGAGAGAAGCTAATTTAGGTAACTACTATCATGGGGAAATTTTTGCATTTCCGTGCACTCGCAGGACGCCCCAAAAAACAATTATGACTTTATATACTTATTCGTCATGATTAATTTGTTTTTCAGACGAATCACACTCCTTCATATACATCAGGAGTCCATTGATGGAAAGGAACGAGAGAAAGTTTAAATGCCATTCCAACTGTAATAGACGCAACAGCAACATAGATTACAGTGAAATGCTGACTAAACGGGAGTTCACTTGCTATTTTATCAAGCTGAAGCTGTCCACCGGAAATTCCATACAACAGAGAAAAACCATATAGTAGAAGAGACGAGCTTGCTCCACCCATCAATAGAAATTTCGTAGTTGCTTCATTTGATCTTATATCCCTTTTAGTATGTCCAGACAAAAAACAAGAAGATAGGCTTGGAAGTTCCAATGCCACGTAAAGGGTGGCCAAATCATTTGCCCAGCAAAGAACCATTCCGCCCGAACCTGCAGCTAATATGAAAAACAGAAATTCTGCCAAAGCCATTTTTGAACATCGTATGTAATCAATTGATAACAGAACAGATAATATCGAACAAGTCAACAGAAGAAATCTAAATATATAACTAAAATTACTGATTCGAGAATTTTCGAAAGAGATTAAAAAAAATTGGATTCCCCATTGACATAGTGAAGCAACCACGCCAATTAACATAGATATTAACGAAATTTGGTAAAGCAAAGTTGTATTTTTTCCCTTGTTTGATAAATCGATTACAATAACTGTAATTAAACTGAAAATTAAAATACGTTCCGGCAAAGTTGACAGATTACCGACTGAAGGAAGTAGATCTGAGAGAGTAAAATTTGTGTAATTCGTAATAAAAATCAGAGTAATATTTGAGATTGAATAACCTTTTTTTACCACATGCATCTAGAAACGATATTAACAAGTTAGGTACTTTCCTATCTA